CTTGAAAGATAACCCAAAAAATCAAAAGAATGCTTGGATAATTGGTTTATATGGATTCTTCCTGGTTGAGACCATACATAAAAATGACATTGCCAAAAATGGACAAGATAATATTTCCACTTATTCATCAGAAGAGGAGTATCTTTTGATGCCAGAATCGATTTTCCTTGATATCTAACATACTGTATAAAAGGATCCTTGAAGAACCATAAGGTGGCCGGAAAATCGTTAGCAAAGACTTCTTCGACAGGATATTTTATTTTTTCATAAAAACGTATTCGCTCAAAAAGAATCCCAGAAGAGGTTAATCGTAAATGATTAGATTGGTTACGGAGAAAAAGTAAAATGGATTCGTATTCACATACATAAGAATTATATAGGAGCAAGAATAATCTTTGATTACTTTTTGCAAAAATGGATTTTTTTGGAGTAATAAGAGTATTCCAATTATAATACTCGTGAAGAAAGAGCCGTAATAAATGCAAAGAAGAGGGATCTTTCACGCAGTAGCGAAGGGTTTGAACCAAGATTTCCAGATGAATGGGGTAGGGTATTAGTACATCTGATGCATAATTTAAATGTGGAAATTTGTCCTCGAAAAAAGGAAATATTGAATGAATTGATCGTAAATTATAAGATTTTACGGTTTCTGTCTCCTCTAAGGAAGATACTAATCGTAGGGAAAACGGAATTTCCACAATGACTGCAAATCCCTCCGATATCATTTGAGAATACAAATTTTTGTTGTACCCAAAAAATTTATTTTGATTCGAATCATTAAGGGAAATAATAAAATGATTCTGTTGATACATTCGACTAATTAAACGTTTTATAATTAGTAAACTAGATTTCTTGTCATAACCTACATTATCCAACAAAACGGATCTATTTAAACCACGATCATGAGCAAGTGCATAAATATACTCCCGAAAGATAAGTGGGTATAGGAAGTCATGTTGCTGAGATCTATATAATTCTAAATATCCTTGAAATTCTTCCATTTAAAATTCAATTTGAATCAGAAAAGAAATAGGTGATTTATTGGGTTATCAAATGATACATAGTACGATACAGTCAAAACAAGGTATTTATATTATAGTAAGAAAAAATTAGATACCTCGGAAACAAGTCAAACTCATCAACGGACTCTCCAAACCCCCCTTTCCATATAATAGATTTATGTTCATTTATAGGATAACAAGATAGTTAGAAGCCCTTTATTTTATCAATCCAATCGCTCTTTTGATTTTGAAAAAAAAAATATCTTTATCAATATACTGCCTTCTTCTACACATTTATCTCTACCCCATAAAGGGGAATAGCTAATAGTTAGGATTCATAAGAAATTTCTAATCCACTCATCGGAAAAGCTTTTCCCGCATCAAGCACTAATATATTTTTAACGTCTAATTAGATGGGGTAATCATTCAAAAATGAAGAACAGAAGCTCGTTACTTTTTATTTCCCTAGAATTGGAACCTCTAGTAAGGCTCTACCCATTTATTCATTCGACCCCCCCAAAAAATTCTTTTTTTTTAATTGAATTTAAACAATTGAAATAAGATTTTGGACCTATTCAGTAAGAATGAAATATTCTCAGAATTATCCTACGACATGCTGCTTTTTCCATTCATTCCTTTCAGGATCAGTCGTGGTCTTACAAACTCTACCGATGGTATGGACGAATCTGTTGCTTCATACAAATGTGTAAAAGATGCTAGCCGCACTTAAAAGCCGAGTACTCTACCGTTGAGTTAGCAACCCAAATAAACAAATTAGAATGTGTAGATACAATCAGAATCCCAATAAATAACGAAATTGAATGGTACAACACAATCAAACCATTAAAAAAAAAAAATGAAAAAAAAAAACTCTAACTGAACATAATAAAAATGAACAAATCCGACGAAAATACAAAAAATTCTCAAATAAAAGATAAAATAAGGATAAAATCAAAGATTTTCAAATATTTATAGACCGCCTCTTGTCTCTCTTCTCTTATATTATCCATTAATTAGTATATATCGAGTTTAATTGATTAAAATCTTAATCAAAAAAGACTTCTTGTATGACAGAAAATATAAGAGCCTATTATTTGAATGAAATAAAATCTATGGAACAGGGATAAATAGATCCATTTATCCACGATCGGATTATATTTATTTGATACACTGTTGTCAATATGAATATTGAGAAAAGCATACGTATACAAAAGAGAAAACAAATCCTAAATCGAACTAACAATTCCGATTTCAATCAATTAAAATGAATCAAATTCAAATTATTTAAATTGAAATATAAAAAAAAAACGAAGGACTTGTGTTGGATTGGCACTATATAATATAGGTGGAAGACTAAATTAAGGAAGACGGAGGAGAAGTAGAAAAAAAAAATGAGGTTTATTCAATAACTAAAATAAGCAGATTTAGTCCTTTGTTTTTTTTTTTTGTTCATAGAGTTCCAACGAAAACAGGGGTAATGTCAAATTTTTATGTCTATAGACCCCATTACTTCTACGTCATTTCTTATTTATTCACTTGATCTTTTTTTCTATATTTATTTTATTAATTGAATTTTGTTTGTTGGTTAAGGCGAAGTTCCGTAAAAACCCCCGCCTTTTTTGAAATATCATGAACAGTTCCTGTAGGTTGAGCGCCTTTTTCAAGGAAGTATAGAATAGCAGGAACATTTAAATAGATTTGATTCTTTATCGGATCATAAAAACCCACTTTACGAAGATCTCTTCCCTCTCGTCGGGATCGAACATCAATTGCAACGATTCGATAAATGGCTCATTGGGATAGATGAAGAATACCCCCCCTAGAAACGTATAAGAAGTTTTCCCCTCGTACGGCTCGAGAAAATTCGAAATTATGTCTATGTATAGAATTACAATATCAAATATATATCCATAAAATAAAATCATCAAATTAATTAGACTATTGATTTTAGTAATTTTTTCTTATTCTTACCCAACAAAAAAGAAAATTAGTCGTATTTGCACCCTCATAACTCAAGTTGGATAACTCTGAAATAACTCAAAAGAGAAACCTTTTAGATATTTCATCTATTGAGCGGTCTCTAACCCTTTAATTGTCTGTCTTCTTTAGAATCCATTTTGATTCTTTTCTGATCTAGTTGTTAAGACAATTGAAAATGGTATTTCCTTGTTCCAGGATCTTTGCCTTGAATCATTGGGTTTAGACATTACTTCGGTGATCTTTAAATCCTTTCAAAACGGCAGCAACATACCATTTTTTGTGATTTCTTTCTGTCAAAGAATCATACGAATGTTTGATTCCTGCGTAATACACTTTCCTTTTGATTTGATCGAAAGAGTTTTACCAATTTCAACAAACTTTCCTTTTGAATTGGAAAGTTTCTCGAATAGGACCCTTTAAGTTTATGTATCGAAAATATACTTACGAAGCTGTTCCAATTTATTGATTGATACTAACCCTAGATTCTTGCCCCTGAAAAATAAATCAATACTTTCTACTCGAGCTCCATCCTATACTATATTATATTATATCATACCCCCCAAAAAAAGAGAGTTACAGCGGAACAGAACAAATGATGTCGAGCCAAGAGCACTTTCATTCCTATATAATATATAAAAAAATGGTGGATGTAAGACTCCACAGCGGATCATGTCCTTCAAGTCGCACGTTGCTTTCTACCACATCGTTTTAAACGAAGTTTTACCATAACATTCCTTCAGTTTGGAACCCATATGTAATTGATTCAATTATGGAATCATGAATAATCATTAGTTCGGATAGAGATTAATAGAATTTAATATTGGAAATTCTATAAAAAGAATTTTTTTTTTTTTTTTTAATTTCTATTTTCTTATTTATATTATTCTAAATTTGAGAATATTTTTCGATTATTGTAAAAATCAAATTAGTTAACTAAATTCTAACTAATATAACACGAATAAATAAATATAATACGAAGAAACAAGTTATTTTGAATCTGTATCTTCAAGTAACATAATAGTGGTAGCATAAATTCAACAATTTCACACTTCTTCAAGTACCAAGAACTCATAGGAGTTCGTTACAAAGATTGAATTGATTGAAAAATCTCCTATCCGATATAATTATTTGCATTTTGCATAACATAAAGTTTTACAGCAAGGACCTTTCGTTTTTTATCATCAGTAAGAGAGAGAGAAATTCATATTGGATTAAACCATCTGTGATTAAAAAAAGATAGATAAAAAAACACTGATGTAAGGGAGAAATTTTATGTTGTTATTTTTTCATATTTATACTGATTTATACTGTAAAATCGTTTGCGTGTTATTTGAACTCAATTAAATTTGTGAAAAAGATATGATTCCGCGGATTATGAAAAAAAAAAAATAATAATCACATTCTATACCAATATTCTACTCTTAATACAGAAGGCTGTTCGAAAAGGCAATCTTTTATATATATTTTATTATGATATATTTTATATATATCAAAAAAAAAATTACAAATATATTATATTAATAGAATGTTAATATAATGATCACATTATATAATAATATATATAGACGGGGTATGCTCTGGGACGGAAGGATTCGAACCTCCGAGTAGCGGGACCAAAACCCGTTGCCTTACCACTTGGCCACGCCCCATTTATTTCTATTCGACACTAATAAACACTAATATTGGTACGGGTTATTCGTCAACTCCAGTCTAAATATCTATTATTTCTAAAATGGATTACTAGAATTTTTATACATGTAGACTATACATGTAGACATAGAATTAAACTGAATTTATTGATCATTACATATAATTCAATTAAGATATTGTACGAAAGTATGATTTATTCTATTCTCTTTTGATTTGAGATATAGAAGGATTTTTGATTGGGTGAGTTCAAATCAAAGAAAGTTTTTTGGTCTATCTTATTTATTTTTATTCATTTTTTTTTTCGTCTATCAATAATACCCTATTTATAATAATAAAATATAATAATAAAAAACTCGATTCAATTTATTAATAACTCAATCAAAATAAATACAATTATCCCCAAAAACAAAATGTTTGTTATGCTTAATATTTTAAGTTTGATCTGTATCTACCTTAATTCTGCTCTTTATTCCAGTAGTTTTTTCGTCGCCAAATTGCCCGAAGCCTACGCTTTTTTGAATCCAATTGTAGATGTTATGCCAGTAATACCCCTGTTCTTTTTTCTCTTAGCCTTTGTTTGGCAAGCTGCTGTAAGTTTTCGATGATATTTTTAATAAAGTCCCAGACAAATTCATGATTTATTCGAAAAAAATTCGTGGAATTGATAAGATCAGATACGTCTTACACTCTCAATTCAAATATTGAAATTCTTGTACAACCGCGACAAATCCGGATCACCCCACTTTATTTCTTGGTGTCAAAATAAAAAAGGGTAGGGTATGTGGTATAAAAGTGGAGAATCTATTCTCTTTTTTCCTAAAAAAAAATCTTGGAGATTGTGTAATGCTTACTCTCAAACTATTTGTTTACACGGTAGTGATATTCTTTGTTTCTCTCTTTATCTTCGGATTCCTGTCTAATGATCCAGGACGTAATCCTGGACGTGAAGAATAAAAGATAAGGTTTTCTTTGCTTGATTTTAAACTGTTATTAGTAAGATTTTATCTATTCCACTTCTTTAACTATATAATAATAATAAAAATAATATAATAAAAAAGAGCTCGCGATAAATTCGAAAGAAAATGCCAAGTCATCAATGAAAACGGAAAGAGAGGGATTCGAACCCTCGGTACGAAAAACTCGTACAACGGATTAGCAATCCGACGCTTTAGTCCACTCAGCCATCTCTCCTCTCAATTGAAAAAGGATAATACTATGTTACATTATAAAAAATAAGGCTTGAAAACGCCCGTCATAGTATATACTCTTATTTTTTGATTTCGTGATTTCGTCCGAAGGGGCTTTTTAGTTCCACGGCCCGGCCTGGTCAGTACTTAGCCGGGCCCGCCCTTTTGTTCCAACAAATCATAAATCAAAAGATTTATTAAATTTGAAAAAAAGAAATAAATAAAGAAAAAAAAAATTGCTTGTTATTGCGATAAACAAAAAGAACCTTTTCAATTTTTATGATATATAATCAAATGGTATCGAATCAAAGTGCCATTTCTTTCTTAGTTAGTCCTTTTATTCCGGTTTAAATAAGAAAAAGGGAACTCTCGTTTCTTGCCACAACCCATTTTTGTGTTATGGCTTAAGTTCGAGACAAAACCTCGGGCAAAAAAGCACTTGTTATTTAGTTATTTTGTTATTAAAGTGAAATGAATCCCCTTTTCCTAATCTCATTAGGTCCTCTGATACAAAAGGTAAACGCTCTAGTTTTCATGATTCTTTTCTGATCTTTTGTTTTAGTTTTGATTAGGGTCGACAAAAGGTCCATTTATATACAATAATCGGATTGTAGCGGGTATAGTTTAGTGGTAAAAGTGTGATTCGTTCTATAACCCCTTATATAGTTAAAGGGTCTTTCGGTTTGATTAATATTCATTCCGAACAAAAACTTTAGTTCTTAAAAGGATTGAATCCTTTACCTCTCAATGAAAAATTCGAGGAAGAATATACATTCTCGTGATTTGTATCCAAGAATCAATTTTAAATTGAAAAATTGGATTATGAGATTACGAAACATAATTTTTTTTTATTGGATAAATACTTCCAATTGAATGAGTATGAGTAAAGGACCCATGGATAAAGATAAAAAGTGTATTTCTAATCGTAACTAAATCTTCAATTTTTCATTTCTATAGGGGGAATTGAAGCAAAACAGCTATTAAACAATGTCTTTGGTTTACTAAAGACATCGATAAATTGTTTTAGCTCGGTGGAAACAAAATACTTTTCCTAAGGATTCTTTCAAATAGAAGTAGAGAACGAAGTAACTAGAAAGATTGTTAGAATATAAACCCCCTCCTTTCTATAGGGATCGTCTAGAAAGCGGGTTGTTCTGAATAGATTTAAACATAAAAGCTGACATAGACGTTATGGGTCGGATTTTTTTATTTCGTTCATGTCTGAATCTGTGAATTTATCCATCTTCCATAAAGGAGCTGAATGAAACCAAAGTTTCACGTTCAGTTTTGAATTAGAGACGTTAAAAATGATGAATCAACGTCGACTATAACCCCTAGCCTTCCAAGCTAACGATGCGGGTTCGATTCCCGCTACCCGCTTTTACTTTATCGTTATAATCTTTAATATTCTAAAAATGAAATATTAATATTATTAAAATATTAAATAAAAAAATTGAATGAATCGAATTAATGTAATGCATCATTGACTTGAATACTAAATTCTTGGAATTCTTTCAACTATTTTTCCGAACAAGAAATATGAAAATTGGAGTGAAAAGCGTCCATTGTCTAATGGATAGGACAGAGGTCTTCTAAACCTTTGGTATAGGTTCAAATCCTATTGGACGCAGTTTATTTCCATATATATATATATATTTTCTATTTCTATGTCACGAAAGATA